AACTCCCGCTCTCAACCCATGAACAATATGAGTCCGAAGCTTCTTTCGTAACTCCCGGAATTTCTTCGTAGTGACTCCGTTCCATGCCTCATTTCATAGGGAAGCCCAAAGTGGCTCTATTTCATTCTATTTCACTTCCTAGCACTTCCTATCATTTAATATCCATCCCTTTGGTCTTATTTACATAAGAGATGTCATTTATAGTCTATCTCTTTCTATATATGGAAAGTCAAGAAATTCTCATCGAAACATCGAGAAATTGTGCATATAGAAAACTCTAAAGAAAGAAAAAAAGGAGACCCATGCCATGATTTTCAAATCTTTTCTACCTTTTCTACTTAGTAGTCTAAGTTTCTCGATGAGGATAATTAATTCGGTCGTTGTGGTCGGACTCTATTATGGATTTCTGACCACATTCTCCATAGGTCCCTCTTAGATCTTCTTTCTCCAATCTTGGATTAGGGAAGAAGGAGATATTCGCGACTACTGGCGGTTTCATTATGGGGCAGCTCATGATCTTCATATCGATCTATTATCCACCTCTGCATCTATTCTTTCTTAGCTAAACGGGTGGAAGATCCATCCAATTTGGTTATATCATGGACTCGAAAAGCGGATCTGAATGTGACTGAAATGCACGATCTTCACAGGTATCACTTTTCACGATACCTAAAAGATGGAATAGCGATTTTCGAACCATTTCCTATACGAGAATGGTTTCCATTACTTTGAGAAATGGATTCTATATCAAACTATAGCTATTGCATTAAAGAAGAAAAGAAACTAATAGAAGTCGAAGACGCGGAATGGTAGTGAATAGAGAGAAAGATTCTTCTGATTTTCTTGTTCCTGAAAATATTCTATCTATCTCCTAGACGCCGTAGAGAATTGAGAATTTTCATGTCTTTCAATTCTCGTACTCGTAATTGGAAAGTTACGGAAGGAGGTCCATCATTTTGCAATGAAAACAACATAAAAAACTCTGGACAATTTCGAAATCAGGCCAAGCGTCTTAATACATATGCAAAAAAATTCATTATTGGCCCACCATTGATTAGAAGATTTAGCTTGTATGAATCGCTATTGGTTTGATACGAATAATGGCAGTCGTTTCAGTATGTTAAGGATACAGATGTATCCACAATTCATTTAGAGTTACTTAATAGCCTATTTCTTATACCATATCTCTATCCCGTGAAATTCTCGAGCCGAAAGATGGATGCATATGCTGTGTTTCATTTTGCTAAACGATATCAATTAAATGGTGTATCAATTCCATAAATTGGATATAGCAATAAATAAATCAGCAAAATTCTTTTATTTTAGATAGAAGAAATGTTTCTTCTATCTAAAATAAAAGAATGTACCCTTCTATCCAAATCCAATTTGCATCGATAAAATAAATCCAAATTCCAGTAGTGGATGAATAATTGCAAATTTTTGTGTGTACGAGATTAGAATAACTTCAAAATAACTGACATAATTTTTGATTTTTCCTGATCAGAAAAATACATGAAAAAGAAAGGAGGTAGAAAAATTTTGGGATTTATGGTTAAAGAAGAAAAAGAAGAAAACAGGGGTTCTGTTGAATTTCAAGTATTCAGTTTCACCAATAAGATACGGAGACTTGCTTCACATTTGGAATTACACAAAAAAGATTTTTCATCGGAAAGAGGTCTACGAAGACTTTTGGGAAAACGTCAACGTTTGCTGGCTTATTTGGCAAAGAAAAATAGAGTACGTTATAAGAAATTAATCAGTCAGTTGGATATTCGGGAGAAGTAATTTAATCGTTCGAATTTTTTTCTTATTTTATTAGTAGTCTTATAGTAGTCTTAGATTTTTCATTTTGATGAGCCTCGTTTTGAGGAATTCATGGAATAATCCATTTTCATGGAATAATGAATTAAGGAAGAAAGGATATGAGTCTACCGCTTACAAGAAAAGATCTCATGATAGTCAATATGGGCCCTCAGCACCCATCAATGCATGGTGTTCTTCGACTGATCGTTACTCTCGATGGTGAAGATGTTATTGATTGTGAACCCATATTAGGCTATTTACACAGAGGAATGGAAAAAATCGCGGAAAACCGAACTATTATACAATACTTACCTTATGTAACACGATGGGATTATTTAGCTACTATGTTTACAGAAGCAATAACGGTAAATGCACCAGAATTCTTGGAGAATATTCAAATACCCCAAAGAGCCAGCTATATTAGGGTAATTATGTTAGAGTTGAGCCGTATAGCTTCTCACTTGTTATGGCTTGGACCTTTTATGGCGGATCTAGGCGCACAGACCCCTTTTTTCTATATTTTTAGAGAGAGAGAATTGATATATGATCTATTTGAAGCTGCTACAGGTATGCGAATGATGCATAATTACTTTCGCATCGGAGGGGTAGCCGCCGATCTACCTTATGGATGGGTCGATAAATGTTTAGATTTCTGTGATTATTTTTTACGAGGAGTTGTTGAATATCAACAACTTATTACACGGAATCCCGTTTTTTTAGAACGAGTTGAAGGAGTCGGTTTTATTAGCGGAGAAGAAGCAGTAAATTGGGGCTTATCGGGACCGATGTTACGAGCTTCTGGAATACAATGGGATCTTCGTAAAGTTGATCCTTATGAGTCTTACAACCAATTCGATTGGAAAGTCCAATGGCAAAAAGAAGGGGATTCATTAGCTCGCTATTTAGTACGAATGGGTGAAATGAGGGAATCCATCAAAATTATTCAACAGGCTGTAGAGAAAATTCCTGGAGGCCCTTATGAGAATTTAGAAGTCCGACGCTTTAAGAAAACAAAGAATTCCGAATGGAATGATTTTGAATATCGATTTCTTGGTAAAAAACCTTCGCCCAATTTTGAATTGTCAAAGCAAGAGCTTTATGTAAGAGTGGAAGCTCCAAAAGGTGAATTAGGAATTTATCTGGTAGGAGATGATAGTCTTTTCCCCTGGAGATGGAAAATTCGTCCACCCGGTTTTATTAATTTGCAAATTCTTCCTCAACTAGTTAAAAAAATGAAATTGGCTGATATCATGACGATATTAGGTAGTATAGATATCATTATGGGGGAAGTTGATCGTTGAAATGATAATAGATAGGGTAGAGATAGAAACTATCAATTCTTTTTCGAAATCGGAATTATTAAAAGAAGTCTATGGACTGATATGGATTCTACCCATTTTGACCCTCCTACTGGGAATCACAATAGAAGTACTCGTAATTGTGTGGTTAGAAAGAGAAATATCCGCATCGATACAACAACGTATTGGTCCTGAATATGCTGGCCCCCTGGGACTGCTTCAAGCTATAGCCGATGGAACTAAGCTACTTTTTAAGGAGGATATCCTGCCATCCCGAGGAGATATTCCTTTATTTAGCATTGGACCTTCTATAGCAGTCATATCAATTTTATTAAGTTTTTTAGTTATCCCTTTGGGATATCGTTTTGTTTTAGCCGATCTTAGTATTGGTGTTTTTTTATGGATTGCCATTTCAAGTATTGCTCCTATTGGTCTTCTTATGGCAGGATATAGCTCAAATAATAAATATTCTTTTTCAGGCGGTCTACGAGCTGCTGCTCAATCTATTAGTTATGAAATACCATTAACTTTTTGTGTGCTAGCAATATCTCTACGTGTGATTCGTTAAAATAGGATCTTTTTCCTCCAAAATCCATTGAATATTTATCTTCCTTTTCTTATTCTCGGGTTGGTAAGTTAAACTAGACAGCTATATGAGTGAAACAAAACAACTTATTAATTTGTAGTAAAAAGAAAAAATCTCATTTCCTACGTACAAGAAAAAAGTTGAAGTAAACATAAGTAGTGTAAACTCTTTACCCCAAGGTTGAGATTTTTTGATTAGTCATCATATCTTGAAGCGGGCAAGAATAAAGGATTCGCGATATGGAATTCCATTACTAGAATATTCCGAGTTATTACTATAACTTATAATCATAAGGGGAATCCATCAAAAATTAGTGAGGGGTTAGGAACACTAAAGTACATAAAGGATTAGTAATGAGGGAATCTAAGACATTAGAGATTTTTCCTCATAAAAGGAATCATAATAAGGACTTGAAATTGGTGGAAATGATCAAGTAGTACTTTCTTCGGATTCCGATCCAGAGTATGTTCCCTTTCACTTGTTAAAGAAATGGCTATCAAGAACGAATTAATCCTTTATTCCTTTTTTCTTTTTAAGTACCCTTCCCCGGGGAAAGAAGAATAGGACAAAAGATATGGAATGCAATACAAAAAAAAGATATTTATTTATTTTTTCCTTCCTCTATTCATATTAATACAGAATTCCTCATGAATTAATGCCTAATTCTTTTCATTTATTAATTGCTATAACGAGTGTTTTATTCCAAGATTAAGTTATTACTGAACAAAGAAAAATTTTCATTATATTATAAAGGACGAGATCAATTCGGAAGCGCTTTTTCTTATTCTAGCAGACGGAATTCCTTTGGTCTAATTTAGGACTTTCCAATCGATTTTATCTTACCTAATTCTATCTATGCCCAGGGGGATAATACCGAAACGAAACAACCCTTTCCTTTTTTCTGATCATAGAGAAGCCGTATGAAGCTAAGGTTTCATGTACGGTTTTGGAATAGCGGTGGAAACTGTGATGTTATCATCGACTATGATTATCTAACAGTTCAAGTACAGTTGATATAGTTGAAGCACAGTCAAAATATGGTTTTTTTGGATGGAATCTTTGGCGTCAGCCTATAGGTTTTCTGGTTTTTCTAATTTCTTCTTTGGCAGAATGTGAAAGATTACCCTTTGATTTACCAGAAGCAGAGGAAGAATTAGTAGCAGGTTATCAAACCGAATATTCCGGTATCAAATATGGTTTATTTTATCTTGTTTCTTACCTAAATTTATTAGTTTCCTCTTTATTTGTAACAGTTCTCTACTTAGGCGGGTGGAATTTCTCTATTCCCTATATATCCTTTTTTGAATTTTTCCAAATGAATAAAATGGTTGGAATTTTGGAAATGACAATGGGTATCTTTATTACATTAACTAAAGCTTATTTATTTCTCTTCATTTCTATCACAATAAGATGGACTTTACCCAGGATGAGAATGGATCAGTTATTAAATCTTGGATGGAAATTTCTTTTACCTATTTCCCTGGGCAATCTCTTATTAACAACTTCTTCCCAACTTGTTTCACTATAAATAAGATAATACAATAACAGTAAGAATATTTTCAACACAAAAGTTCTCTCAAACAAGAGAAAGAAACATATCTTTTTCATAGATATTTAGAATATGTTCCCTATGGTAACTGGGTTCATGAGTTATGGTCAACAAACAATACGCGCTGCAAGGTACATTGGTCAAAGTTTCATAATTACCTTATCCCACACAAATCGTTTACCTATAACGATTCACTACCCTTATGAAAAATCAATTACATCGGAGCGTTTCCGGGGGCGAATCCACTTTGAATTTGATAAATGTATTGCTTGTGAAGTATGTGTTCGCGTATGCCCGATAGATCTACCCCTTGTGGATTGGAGATTTGAAAAGGATATTAAAAGGAAACAATTGCTTAATTATAGTATTGATTTCGGAGTTTGTATATTTTGTGGTAATTGTGTTGAGTACTGTCCGACAAGCTGTTTATCAATGACTGAAGAATATGAACTTTCTACTTATGATCGTCATGAATTGAATTACAATCAAATTGCTTTGAGTCGGTTACCAATCTCCATAATGGGAGATTACACAATTCAAACAATTAGGAATTCGACTCAAAGTAAAATAGACGAAGAAAAATCTTGGAATTCAAGAATGGTTACTAATTATTAGTTACTAGGATTTATCTTTTTTGTTAGAAAAATCCAATAGTTTTTTATTAACTATAAAGAAAAACGAATAACTACTGCTTATTGCAAATTATTCCTGATTTAAAATGAGAGTAGATTTTCGTGATGTCATTTCTAACTATACAACTTATATACAAAAAAATATCCTAATCCCTTTTTCCTTCCTTGAATCTTTTAGTTTTAGTCAGTTCATGAAAAATTTTATACTATTAATTTCTTCTTATCCATAATGGATTTACCTGGACCAATACATGAGATTCTTGTGCTATTTGGGGGATTTGTTCTTCTACTAGGAGGTCTAGGAGTAGTATTACTTACCAACCCAATTTATTCTGCCTTTTCGCTGGGATTAGTTCTTGTTTGTATATCCTTATTCTATATTTTATTGAATTCCTACTTTGTAGCTGTCGCACAACTTCTTATTTATGTGGGAGCTATAAATGTTTTGATCATATTTGCCGTAATGTTCGTAAATGGCTCAGAATGGTCTAAAAATAAGAATTATTGGACTATTGGAGATGGGTTCACTTCACTCGTTTGTATAACTATTCTTTTTTCACTAATGACTACTATCCCAGATACGTCATGGTATGGAATTCTTTGGACTACAAGATCAAACCAAATAGTAGAACAGGGTCTCATAAATAACGTTCAACAAATTGGGATTCATTTAGCAACTGATTTTTATCTTCCGTTTGAACTCATTTCCATAATTCTTCTAGTTTCTTTAATAGGTGCAATTACTATGGCTCGGCAATAAGAAATACTTAGAATTAGTCAAAATTCTTAGAATTTCAAATCTAAAATAAATAACTAAAGAATCACAATTTTGATTTAGTAAAACCCATCTACTGCCAACAAATACCTTCTTTTCTCTTTTGTTGTGTAACTGTTCTATTCTAATTAATGGAATCGGTTCAATTCTTGTCCTCATATTGAAATGAATCGAGATTGATAAGGAGTTAGTTAATGATGTTTGAGCATGTACTTTTTTTTAGTGTCTATTTATTTTCGATTGGTATCTATGGATTGATCACAAGCCGAAACATGGTTAGAGCTCTAATATGTCTTGAACTTATACTGAATTCAATTAATCTAAATCTCGTAACATTTTCTGATCTATTTGATAGTCGCCAATTAAAAGGAGACATTTTCGCAATTTTTGTTATAGCCCTTGCGGCTGCTGAAGCAGCTATTGGACTATCCATTCTTTCTTCCATCCATCGTAACAAGAAATCAACTCGTATCAATCAATCTAATTTTTTGAATAATTAGACATAAAATCCTCTAAACAAAGGCGCACATATAATAATAATATCAAATATTAAGATGAATAGAAATCTAATACTATTTTCTTCTATTTTCTTATTATTTTATTATTTTATAATATCTATTTTTTGATTAGGTTATTACATAGTATTCTTTTTTACTTATTGAATTTTTGCAATTCATTGATATTGCAATTTGAATATTGCAATAATTTATATTGAAAAGACGATAGCCAATAAATTGGCTAATTCGAATTCGTATGTACAATTCGTATAATTATGATTGTTGAAGCCAAAAATTCAAGTCTCTTGGCTCTTTTCACGCTTTCTCACAAACGGATTAAGAAATATATTGCATTATTTTATTTATTTATTTTTTATTTATTTATTTGTTGAAGTTTGGATAAACCATTGCTTCGTCTGGTGTCTACAATACATATGACTCATATAGTACTAATTTCATTTTTACCAGATCGAAAATTTTTATGTTGAAAAGGAAAATTTATAGATCCAATGTCACATTCCGTAAAAATTTATGATACATGTATAGGATGCACTCAATGTGTACGAGCTTGTCCAACAGATGTATTAGAAATGATACCCTGGGATGGGTGTAAAGCCAAGCAAATTGCTTCCGCGCCGAGAACCGAAGATTGTGTGGGTTGTAAGAGATGTGAATCTGCCTGCCCAACAGATTTTTTAAGTGTCCGCGTTTATTTAGGGCCTGAAACAACCCGCAGCATGGCTCTATCTTATTGATACGTTACAAAAAACTCCACTTGAATCGTCTGATTCCTCTTTACCGAGGAAGCCTGTGCTCGCTTATTTCGAGCACGGGCTTTTCTGGTCAAAACGTATCTTCTCTTTATCACTTTATCATGAGTTATTTTCCTTGGTTAACAATACTTGTTGTTTTGCCGATATTTGCAGGTTCATTAATTTTCTTTTTACCTCATAGGGGAAACAAAATCGTTAGGTGGTATACTATATCTATTTGTTTATTAGAATTCCTTCTAATGACTTATGCATTCTGTTATCATTTCCAATTGGAGGATCCCTTAATCCAATTAAAGGAGGATTCTAAATGGATAGATGTCTTTGATTTCCACTGGAGATTGGGAATCGATGGACTTTCATTAGGATCTATTTTATTGACAGGATTTATCACTACTTTAGCTACTTTAGCAGCTTGGCCAGTTACCCGGAATTCGCGATTATTCTATTTCCTGATGCTAGCAATGTATAGTGGTCAAATAGGATTATTTTCTTCGCGAGACCTTTTACTTTTTTTTATCATGTGGGAGTTAGAATTAATTCCTGTTTACTTACTTTTATCCATGTGGGGGGGAAAGAGGCGTCTGTATTCAGCTACAAAATTTATTTTGTATACTGCAGGCGGTTCCATTTTTTTCTTAATCGGAGTTCTAGGTATGGGCTTATATGGTTCCAACGAACCAAGATTAGATTTGGAAAGATTAATTAATCGATCATACCCTGCAACATTGGAAATACTATTTTATTTTGGCTTCCTTATTGCTTATGCTGTCAAATTGCCGATTATACCCCTACATACGTGGTTACCAGATACCCATGGGGAAGCGCATTACAGTACATGTATGCTTTTAGCGGGAATCCTATTAAAGATGGGAGCATACGGATTGATTCGGATCAATATGGAATTGTTACCTCATGCTCATTATCTATTTTCCCCCTGGTTGGTAATAATAGGAGCGATGCAAATAATCTATGCAGCTTCAACTTCTCTTGGTCAACGAAATTTCAAAAAAAGAATAGCCTACTCCTCCGTATCTCACATGGGTTTCATAATTATAGGAATTGGTTCCATAACCAACATTGGACTCAATGGAGCTATTTTACAAATACTATCCCATGGATTTATTGGTGCTACACTTTTTTTCTTGGCGGGAACGGCTTGTGATAGAATGCGTCTTGTTTATCTCGAAGAACTGGGGGGGATATCTATCCCAATGCCGAAAATTTTTACCATGTTTAGTAGCTTTTCAATGGCTTCTCTTGCCTTACCAGGAATGAGCGGTTTTGTTGCAGAATTAGTAGTATTTTTTGGACTAATTACTAGTCCAAAATTTCTGTTAATACCAAAAATGCTAATTACTTTTGTAATGGCAATTGGAATGATATTAACTCCTATTTTTTTATTATCTATGTTACGCCAGATGTTCTATGGATACAAGCTATTTCATGTTCCAAACGCAAATTTGGTGGATTCTGGACCACGAGAACTCTTTCTTTTAATCTGTATCTTTTTACCAGTAATAGGAATTGGTATTTATCCAGATTTTGTTCTCTCGCTATCGGTTGACAAGGTAGAGGCTCTCTTATCCAATTATTATCCTAAATAATTTTTTTTTACTAGTCCGCTCTATATTCCATAGTGGAAAAACCAAATAATTCAGAAAAAAGTAAAAAAGTCTAATTAGATCTATCTCGAATTTTTGAGAACCCTTTGAGAAGGCGTTCAAGGGTTCTCAAATCAAACAAAAATGGAAAAACTTTCATTTCACGAAGGTTTTATGTTATGTAATCATTTAGATGGTAATGTAAATGCACCATAACTATGTAAACCTATTCCTAATAGATTGATACCAAAATAGCAGATCCAAATTATAAGAAATCCTATCGAAGCTACAAGTGCGGAATTCGTACCCTTCCAATTTGGATTTGTTCTACTATGTAAATAAATTGCGAATATGGTCCAAGTAATAAATGCCCAAGTTTCCTTAGGATCCCAATTCCAATAGGATCCCCACGCCTCATTAGCCCATACTGCTCCACAAAGAATACCTATGGTTAAAAGGGTAAACCCTAGGCTAATGACACGATAACTCCAAGAATCCAAACGCTCAATTAATTGATATTTGTAATAATTTGGAAATGAAGGAAAAGAGGTGTTTTTTAAAGCACTTCTTTTTACATAGAAATATTCAATCTCACTAAACTCACTAAAGAAAAATGTTTTATTTAAAACATTTTTTTTCTTTTCTAAAAAGAAATTGAAATTCTTTCGAAATTTAATGATTAGAAGAGCGGCGGATAATAAGGATCCGCACAAAAGAGTTGCATAGCTTAGTAACATCATACTGACATGCATCATTAACCACTGAGATTGTAGAGCAGGTACTAGTATTGTGGATTGATGCATTTCAGTTAAAAGACCCGACGTGGCAAAGCCTTGCGTTAAAATAGTACTTGGCGTAGTTATTGTGCTTAAATCATTTTTAGAGTTCTGTATCTTAGGAATCGTATGAAGAATATACAGAGCCCATGAAAGGAAGATCAATGACTCATATAAATTACTTAATGGAAAATGTCCCGAAGAAGCCCAACGAGAAACTAAGAATCCTGTTATAGAGAAAAAAGTAGCTATCATTCCTTTTTCTGACGAATCACGTAATCCCCCAAGTTCACGAACTAATAAGGTTATCAAATGAATTGTAATCACAATTGAAATGGTTGAGAAAGAGATATGAGTTAGTATATGTTCTAAAGTTGCAAATAGCATAAGGAGAAGGTCCCATTACAAAATTGGAAATTTCGAATTGAATCCATTTTCTAATCTATTGTATTCTTTTTCGAGAATGCCGCCACTCGGACTCGAACCGAGATGCTTGAGCACTGCTTCCTAAGAGCAGCGTGTCTACCAATTTCACCATGGCGGCTAACTTTAAATAATAGGGAAGTTAAAAGAATAATAGTTATTTTCTCGCAAATCGTCGAGATTGGGAGAGTCCATAGAATTTAGGAACATTAGAATCTTCATTAAAATGGACTTCGTTTGGTAGTATCATTGGGGATTTTTTTAACAATAAACTCTTGCTTTGCCCAATAGAAACAAAGCTTGAAAGAGTTGGAACTGTTTTTTCTCAGTTGCAATATAGAACTCATTTTTTTCTAATTAGTTTCTCATTGAAATAAAAAAAATCTTTCAATCTATCCATTAGAATTTCTATAATTTCATCATTAAATACAAAGAATTTTGGATTTTAGCAAAATTTCTAGAATGAAAGCCTTTATGCTCTTATTAATATGATTTACCAAGCCTAAACCTATTTTTTTGTGGATTTTTGATAAGATAGGTAGAAGTTGTAAGTCCTATTGCAAGAATACTCTACTTTTCATAATAGAATCCTCATATTTTATTATGAGGATTCTATTATGAAAAGTTCGTTGATAGGAAAAGAATACTTAGGACACAGTATACCAAAAACTTTTGTTCTATATATCAGAGGGGTTAGTTCTAAGAATATTGTACCGAGGAATTCGACACATAAAAGTACATTCATTAATTAATCCGAATTATTCATTTTAAATAATTGGAATTTCTTTGGGATAGGTCAATTCAGATTATTCCAAAACCAGATTATTTGTTTGTTTGTTGCCCAGAAAAACCCTTTGGTTTTGGATGCTCGCTACCGCTGGAAAATGATCTTGATTTTGCTAAAGAATAAGATTGTACTATGGAAAAATAAGTCTTTTTCTTCCAAAGATTTTTACGAATACGCTTTTTTGACATCGAAGTACGTTTTTTTGGAACTGCCATTCAAAAAGGAGATTACTTTTTTTCTAGTTGTATGTGAAAGACATCTATTGCCGCAAATCAATCCTTCTTTCTGTTTTTTCTTAGTATTTATACTTTTTCTTAGTATTTATACTTGTATTTATACTTTTTCTTAGTATTTATACTTAGATACTGAACTGAAATTCTGAATTCTTTTTTACTTGATTTTCTCTAATGCGGATAAGACAAGAATTTTTTAGCATATTTTTCATATATATTTTATACTTTGTTTTAATAATATAGAATATATACAAAGGTTTTCTATTTAAATTAAATCAATTTATATATTAAGTATACTCCATATATAGATCTACGGCCTATCCCCCATATAAGATGGGGGGATAAAAGGAAGGGAAAATTCAAATAGTTAATTAAGTTCAGAATGGTATTCCATAATGGAATTCCAATCAAAACAAAAAAAATACTTAGTCTCTTAAATAAGACATTCTAAAACTTAGGTAATTCTAGTCATTAGGATTTCAGTTCTATATGAAGTAAGGAATATTCGATAATTTCCTATAAACATAGGTTTTCATTGGAATTCAATCAATCAGTTACGAAACATGAGAGCTGCTTCATCTTCATTTTAATAGAAAGAAATACAAAAATGAATAGAAAGTAAAATGATTCAATCCTTTTTTGTATTTTAACAAATATCCTTCTTTAGGTAATAACTAGGTAACAAAGTTATTTAATTAACTTTTTGAATTTAACCAAGTAAACCCATTCTTCATTTTTGATTATTTCAATGAGAGAAATTTGGAAAAATGAAGAATTCCAGTATTTTGTCTTATTCTTATTTTTTGGAATTCCTTCAGAAAGAGATAAGAATTGGTTTGGTGAATCGGAAACAATTTTATTTTATAGAAAAATTTCAAGTAAAAATTGCAATTTCTTTTCTTATGGAACATACATATCAATATGCATGGGTAATCCCTCTTCTCCCACTTCCAGTTATTATGTCAATGGGGTTTGGACTTATTCTTATTCCGACAGCAACAAAAAATCTTCGTCGCATATGGGCTTTTCCTTGTGTTTTACTCTTAAGTATAGCTATGGTATTCTCAGTTCACCTATCTATTCAACAAATAAATGGAAGTTCTATCTATCAATATCTATGGTCTTGGACCGTCAATAATGATTTTTCCTTAGAATTTGGATACTTGATCGACCCGCTTACTTCTATTATGTTAATACTAATTACTACTGTAGGAATCCTCGTTCTTATTTATAGTGACGATTATATGTCTCACGATGAAGGATATTTGAGATTTTTTGTTTATATAAGTTTTTTCAATACTTCCATGTTGGGATTGGTTACTAGTTCCAATTTGATACAAATTTATTTTTTTTGGGAACTTGTGGGAATGTGTTCCTATTTATTGATAGGCTTTTGGTTTACACGGCCAATTGCAGCGAGTGCTTGTCAAAAAGCTTTTGTAACTAATCGTGTAGGGGATTTTGGTCTGTTATTAGGAATTTTAGGTTTTTTTTGGATAACAGGTAGTTTAGAGTTTAGGGATTTGTTCAAAATAGCTAATAACTGGATTCCTAATAATGGGATTAATTCCTTACTTACTACTTTGTGTGCTTTTTTATTATTCCTTGGTGCAGTTGCGAAATCTGCACAATTCCCTCTTCACGTATGGTTACCCGATGCTATGGAAGGACCCACTCCCATTTCGGCTCTTATACACGCAGCAACTATGGTTGCTGCGGGGATTTTTCTTCTAGCTCGACTTCTTCCTCTTTTCATATCCCTACCTTTAATAATGAGTTTCATTTCTTTAGTAGGTACAATAACACTCTTCTTAGGAGCTACTTTAGCTCTTGCTCAGAGAGATATTAAAAGAAGCTTAGCCTATTCTACAATGTCTCAATTGGGTTATATGATGTTAGCTCTAGGTATAGGTTCTTATCAAGCTGCTTTATTCCATTTGATCACTCATGCTTATTCGAAAGCTTTATTGTTCTTGGGATCCGGATCCATTATTCATTCAATGGAACCTCTTGTTGGATATTCACCAGATAAAAGTCAGAATATGGTTCTTATGGGTGGTTTAAGAAAATACGTTCCAATTACAAGAACTACTTTTTTATGGGGTACGCTTTCTCTTTGTGGTATTCCACCTCTTGCTTGCTTCTGGTCCAAAGATGAAATCCTTAGTAATAGTTGGTTGTATTCACCCTTTTTTGGAATAATAGCCTCTTTTACTGCAGGATTAACTGCGTTTTATATGTTTCGGATATATTTACTTACTTTTGATGGGTACCTGCGTGTTCATTTTCAAAATTACAGTAGCACTAAAGACGGTTCGTTGTATTCAATATCCTTATGGGGAAAAAGGATACCCAAAGGAGTGAATAGAGATTTCATTTTATCAACAACGAAGAGTGGAGTTTCTTTTTTTTCACAAAATAGATCCAAAATTCATGGTAATACAAGAAATAGGATAGGGTCCTTTAGTACTTCCTTTGGGGCTAAAAACACTTTTGTCTATCCTCATGAAACGGGAAATACTATGCTATTCCCTCTTTTTATATTACTGCTTTTTACTTTGTTCATTGGATCCATAGGAATCCATTTTGATAATGGAGTAATGGATAATGGAATAGCGGAGTTAACCATATTATCAAAGTGGTTAACTCCCTCAATAAACTTTTTCCAGGAAAGTTCTAATTCTTCCATAAATTCATATGAATTTATCACTAATGCAATTTCTTCTGTAAGTCTAGCTATGTTTGGTCTATCCATAGCATATATCTTCTATGGATCCGCTTATTCCTTTTTTCAGAATTTGGATTTAATAAATTCTCTTGTAAAAGAGGGTCCGAAAAAGTTTTTTTCGGATCAAGTAAAAAAAAAGATATACAGTTGGTCATATAATCGTGGTTATATAGATATTTTCTATACTAGGGTCTTTACCCTGGGTATAAGAGGATTAACTGAACTAACGCAGTTTTTCGATAAGGGTGTCATTGATGGAATTACCAATGGAGTAGGTCTTGCTGGTTTTTGTATAGGAGAAGAAATTAAATATGTAGGGGGAGGGCGAATATCGTCTTATTTATTCTTTTTTTTATGTTATGTATCCGTGTTCTTATTCTTTTTTCTTTCTTAACTTAAGGAATTCCCCCGTCTCCTGCCTAAAGAGCCCCCTTATTCCCCTTCCTATCTTCTTCCCCCATCTCTCCCCCTTTTCTACCATCTCTCTCTTTTTCTATCTCCCTCTTTTTCTATCTCCCTCATTGTATAATAGTTCGGTT